TCATACCGGCGGAGTATTCACAGGCGGTATTGCCGAACATGTACGAGCTCCTTCTAATGGAAAAATCAAATTCAATGAGGATTTGGTTCATCCCACACGTACCCGTCATGGGCATCCTGCTTTTCTATGTTCTATAGACTTGTATGTAACTATTGAGAGTCGGGATATTATACATAATGTGACTATTCCGCCAAAAAGTTTGATTTTAGTTCAAAATGATCAATATGTAGAATCAGAACAAGTGATTGCTGAGATTCGTGCTGGAACGTCCACTTTTCATTTTAAAGAGAGGGTACGAAAACATATTTATTCTGAATCAGAGGGAGAAATGCACTGGAGTACCGATGTCTACCATGCACCTGAATATACATATGGTAATGTTCATCTATTACCAAAAACAAGCCATTTATGGATATTAGCAGGAGGTCCGTGCAGATCCTGTATAGTGTCTTTTTCGCTCCACAAGGATCAAGATCAAATGAATGTTTATTCTCTTTCTGTTGAAGGAAGATATATCTCTAACCCCTCAATGACTAATGATCAAGTAAGACATAAATTGTTGGATACGTCTGGTAAAAAAGATAGGGAAATTCTTGACTATTCAAGACTTGATCGAATCATATCCAATGGTCATTGGAATTTCATATATCCTTCTATTCCCCAAGAGAATCCTGATTTCTTGGCGAAAAAGCGAAGAAATAGATTCATCAGCCCATTACAATATGATCAAGAACGAGAGAAAGAACTAATACCCTGTTTTGGTATTTCGATTCAAATACCCATAAATGGTATTTTACGTAGAAATAGTATTCTTGCTTATTTTGATGATCCACGATACAGAAGAAGCAGTTCCGGAATTACTAAATATGGGACCATAGAGGTGGATTCAATCATAAAAAAAGAAGATTTGATTGAGTATCGAGGAGCAAAAGAATTTAGTCCGAAATACCAAATGAAAGTAGATCAGTTTTTTTTCATTCTCGAAGAAGTGCATATCTTACCAGGATCCTCATTAATAATGGTCCGGAACAATAGTATCATTGGAGTAGATACACGACTCGCTTTAAATACAAGAAGCCGAGTAGGCGGATTAGTCCGAGTGGAGAGAAAAAAAAAATATATTGAACTTAAAATCTTTTCTGGAGATATTCATTTTCCTGGAGAGACAGATAAGATATCCAGGCACAGCGGCATTTTTATACCACCAGAAACGGAAAAAAAAAATTCTAAAGAATCAAAAAAATTGAAAAATTGGATCTATGTTCAACGGATCACACCTACCAAGAAAAAGTATTTTGTTTCGGTTCGACCTGTAGTCACATATGAAATATCCGATGGGATAAATTTAGCAACCCTTTTCCCTCGGGATATCTTGCAGGAAAAGGATAATGTCCAACTTAGAGTTGTCAATTATATCCTTTATGGAAATGGCAAGTCAATTCGAGGAATTTATCACACAAGTATTCAATTAGTTCGGACTTGCTTAGTATTGAATTGGGACCAAGAAAAAAATGGTTCTATAGAGGAGGTTCATGCTTCCTTTGTTGAGGTAAGGGCAAATGATCTAATTCGCGATTTCATAAGAATTGAGTTAGTCAAGTCCACTATTTCGTATACCGGAAAAAGGTATGATAGGGCAAGTTCCGGATTGATTCCCGATAATGGATTAGATCGCACCAATATCAATCCTTTTTATTCCAAGGCGAAGATTCAATCACTTAGCCAACATCAAGGAACTATTGGTACGTTGTTGAATCGAAATAAGGAATGCCAATCTTTGATAATTTTGTCATCATCCAATTGTTCTCGAATTGGTCCATTCAATAGTTCGAAATATAACAATGTGACAAAAGAATCGGATCCCCAAATTCCAATTAGGGATTATTTAGGTCCCTTAGGCGCTATTGTACCTAAAATTTTGAATTTTTATTCATCTTACCATTTAATAACTCATAATCAGATCGTGTTAAAGAAATATTTGCTACTTGACAATTTGAAACAGATTTTCCAAGTACTTCAAGTACTTAAATACTGTTTAATAGATGAAAATAGGAGGATTTATAATCCCGATCCGTGCAGTAACATCATTTTGAACCCATTCCATTTGAATTGGTGCTTTCTCCATCATGATTATTGTGAAGAGACATCGACCAAAATTAGCCTTGGACAATTTATTTGTGAATATGTATGTCTATTTAAATACGAACCACACGTAAAAAAATCTGGTCAAATTTTAATTGTTAATGTCGACTCTTTAGTTATAAGATCAGCTAAGCCTTATTTGGCTACTTCTGGAGCAACTGTTCATGGTCATTATGGGAAAATCCTTTACGAAGGAGATACATTAGTTACATTTATATATGAAAAATCGAGATCTGGTGACATAACGCAAGGTCTTCCAAAAGTAGAACAAATCTTAGAAGTGCGTTCGATTGATTCAATATCGATGAACCTCGAAAGGAGAGTTGAAGGTTGGAACGAACGTATACCAAGAATTCTTGGGATCCCCTGGGGGTTTTTGACTGGAGCTGAGCTAACCATAGCCCAAAGTCGTATCTCTTTGGTTAATAAGATCCAAAAGGTTTATCGATCCCAGGGGGTACAGATCCATAATAGACATATAGAGATTATTGTACGTCAAGTAACATCAAAAGTGTTGGTTTCAGAAGATGGAATGTCTAATGTTTTTTCGCCTGGAGAATTAATCGGATTGTTGCGAGCGGAACGAGCAGGGCGTGCTTTGGACGAATCGATCTGTTATCGGGCAATCTTATTGGGAATAACAAGAGCGTCTCTGAATACTCAAAGTTTCATATCCGAAGCAAGTTTTCAAGAAACCGCTCGAGTTTTAGCAAAAGCTGCTCTACGAGGTCGTATTGATTGGTTGAAAGGCCTGAAAGAGAACGTTGTTCTGGGGGGGATTATACCTGTTGGTACCGGATTCCAAAAATTTGTGCACCGTTCAAGGCAAGACAAAAACATTTATTTGGAAATCAAAAGAAAAAATCTATTCGAGTTGGAAATGAGAGATATTTTGTTACACCATAGAGAATTATTTTGTTCTTACGCGGCAAACAATTTCCATGAGACAAATTTACATGAAACATCAGAACAATCATTTATGTGATTTAATGATTCCTAAGAGCGGATTCATTTTAACTTTAACTATCTTTTAACTATACTGGTCTGATTATTGATTTGGTAATAAATAAAATAAGTAATTAAAAAAATTTATGGTTTGTGCCGTGTATCAATGGTCAATCCCCGGTAGAAGGTTCCATCGGAACAATTATTTATTTCAAGGTACCTCGTCTCTTTGTTAATAATAAGAAAAATAAAAAAAAAAAAAGGAAGTGTGGGAAAAAATGACAAGAAGATATTGGAACATCAATTTGGAAGAGATGATGGAAGCAGGAGTTCATTTTGGTCATGGTACTAAGAAATGGAATCCTAGAATGGCCCCTTACATCTCTGCAAAGCGTAAAGGTATTCATATTACAAATCTCGCTAGAACTGCTCGTTTTTTATCAGAAGCCTGTGATTTAGTTTTTGATGCAGCAAGTAGGGGAAAAAGCTTCTTAATCGTCGGTACCAAAAATAAAGCATCGGATTCAGTAGCATCGGCTGCAATAAGGGCTCGGTCTCATTTTATTAATCAAAAATGGCTCGGTGGTACGTTAACGAATTGGTCCACTACGGAAACGAGACTTTATAAGTTCAGGGACTTAAGAGCAGAAGAAAAGATGGGGAAACTCAACCGTCTCCCCAAAAGAGATGCAGCAATGTTGAAGAAAAAATTATCTACCTTGCAAACATATCTCGGTGGGATCAAATATATGACGGGATTGCCTGATATTGTGATCATCGTTGATCAGCAAGAAGAATATACGGCTCTTCGAGAATGTGCCATTTTGGGGATTCCGACGATTTGTTTAATCGATACAAATTGTGACCCAGATCTTGCAGATATTTCGATTCCAGCCAACGATGACGCTATAGCTTCAATTCGATTGATTCTTAACAAATTAGTATCTGCAATTTGTGAGGGTCGTTCTAGCTATATAAGAAATTGTTGATTATGATTAAGATTAAGAATAATAAGATTAGTTAATGTTAATTATTGGGCAACTCCATAGATTTATTGGATCGGTTACTTTTTTTTTTTGAATTTTTTTAAATAGATAAAAAAAAAGAACTGGGGATATTGATATATATTATGATGTTATGTGATTTCTTGGTATCCTAAATATATGATTAATGATTCAAGTTGGTGAGTTGAGAAAGAAATGGTTGAATCAAACTAATTCCTTTTTTTAAGTTCAATTTCTATCAGAGGACAATATGAATGTTATACCATCTTACATTAAAACACTCAAGGGGTTATACGATATATCGGGTGTAGAAGTAGGCCAACATTTCTATTGGCAAATAGGAGGTTTACAAATCCATGCCCAAGTACTTATCACTTCTTGGGTCGTAATTGCTATCTTGTTAGGTTCAGTCATCATAGCTGTTCGGAATCCACAAACCATTCCGACCGACGGTCAGAATTTCTTTGAATATGTCCTTGAATTTATTCGAGACTTGAGCAAAACTCAGATTGGAGAAGAATATGGACCTTGGGTTCCCTTTATTGGAACTATGTTCCTATTTATTTTTGTTTCTAATTGGTCAGGTGCTCTTTTACCTTGGAAAATCGTACAGTTACCTCATGGGGAGTTAGCTGCACCCACGAATGATATAAATACTACTGTTGCTTTAGCTTTACCCACGTCAGTGGCATATTTTTATGCGGGTCTTAACAAAAAAGGATTGGGTTATTTCGAGAAATACATCAAACCAACTCCAATACTTTTACCAATTAACATCCTAGAAGATTTCACAAAACCTTTATCTCTTAGTTTTCGACTTTTCGGGAATATATTGGCTGATGAATTAGTAGTTGTTGTTCTTGTTTCTTTAGTCCCTTCAGTAGTTCCTATACCTGTCATGTTTCTTGGATTATTTACAAGTGGTATTCAAGCTCTTATTTTTGCAACGTTAGCCGCGGCTTATATAGGCGAATCCATGGAGGGTCATCATTGACTAGTTTTCGAAATAGTCTTTTTTTTAGCTTATCCCAATTCATGCATGGTTCAAGATAATCTGCTTGGTTGGAGAACATAATAGATATAAATACGGATGAATATATGACCTAGAGTCGTAGGAGAGAAGATGAACGATATTACGGAATTGTAAAAAAAAAATATATATATATGTATTGATATACATATTGATATCGTTATATTGATATATTGATATCGTTGATATCGATCATATTTGATATCCATTGCATATATTGATGATTGCATATATTGATTTGATTGCAGTTTACTGCATTTAGATTAGATGGATTACAAGATAAGTAAAGTCCTTTCTTCTGTTTCATTTGTGATTGTGGATTGGATGAAAAAACAGATGAACTCAAGGATATAGAAGAGTAAAGAACGAAGGATTGAATGAAAGAATGGTTGGAAAGAAAGAAATGCAATAACTAGAACCATATGTATATGGATTTACAAAAACTTCATCATGGGTAGAAACAAAAAACGAGATATCGAAGTAGTTCTGACGATTCAGTAATAATATCATTATTTTTTAGTTATTTCGACCCAATAGATCTTAATGATCAAACTTAATGATAAAATTAAGTAATAATTCATTGGTTGATTGTATCATTAACCATTTCTTTTTCTTTTTTTTTTTTGGTGCGAGGAACTTACCATGAATCCACTGATTTCTGCCGCTTCCGTTATTGCTGCTGGATTGGCTGTAGGACTTGCTTCTATTGGACCTGGAGTTGGTCAAGGTACTGCTGCAGGCCAAGCTGTAGAGGGTATTGCGAGACAACCAGAAGCAGAGGGTAAAATACGAGGTACTTTATTGCTTAGTCTAGCTTTTATGGAAGCTTTAACAATTTACGGACTGGTTGTGGCATTAGCGCTTTTATTTGCAAATCCTTTTGTTTAATCCTAGAACTGTAAAAAAGTACCTTAGATTACATACTTTTTTTACTTTTTTCTTATTTTATTAACTTGAAATTAACTTGAAATTAAATTGCCGTTTGCTTCTTCGAATTATATCAACACTTTACTCCTATAATTACTTATTTGTTGAGACTCCAGGAAGGACTGCTTTGAGGATGAGGAATTACCAGATCACTCGCTTTCTTCCTTCCCGTCCTTAGCTTAGTACAATGGAAACTTTTTTCCTTTTAGGAAACGTTTCCACAAACGATATATTTCGCAATTGAAATGAGACCTAAGACCTAACCTAAATGAAATTACTAGATTTAATCTATTCCCATTAAAAAGGGGGAAATTCAATTAAAAATAAATAAATTGATCAAAAAAGAAAGGGGCGAGCGACGTGATAGAAAAAGAACTTTGTTCTTTGTCAGTCCTATCTATAAGAGGAGAGCATATGAAAAATGTAACCGATTCTTTCGTTTTCTCACGCCACTGGCCATCCGCCGGGAGTTTCGGGTTTAATACCGATATTTTAGCAACAAATCCAATAAATCTAAGTGTAGTGATTGGTGTATTGATTTTTTTTGGAAAGGGAGTGTGTGCGGGTTGTGTATTTCAAGAATAGGTTGGATCCATCCGGCTGCACTTTACGTTATTTATAGTTATTTATAGTTATAGTATATTTAGGATAAATAGGAAAAAAGGTGCACGATCTCGACGAATTACTTATGAATAAATTCAAAAATCATATGTAAGAACCATAGCATTTCGTGACTTATTGGTAAATCAACTTTGATTCTCTATCAACCAATAATGTGAGACCATTAACATGGTTAAAGCTAAACTGTTTGAAGTCCAGGCAAAACATGGTACTCTTTCTACGACTACATTAGTACTGACATGTTTTCAAAATGAATAGTTGGTAATTTATCTGATATAGAACACTCATATCGATAAAAGGATTTGAACCATTTACTAGAAAGAAAAGGGCACTCTGCCTTTTTTATCCAATGCCGAATCGACGACCTATGTATAAAAAAAGAGGAATTTTTGGATTTGAAGAAAAAAAGAAAAAATCTAATTCCAAATTAGAAATTTTTTAAATTAATTTAATTAAATTGTATTTTTATTTAATTAAATTAAGAACAAATACAAATAAAGAAACAACTTTGCTGACAATTATCGATTTTTATCTGGTCGGAAGAGTCCTCCTAATATTTATTCTGGTCTTGTATCAGTTTAGATATCTTTGAATACAAACAGAAAAGAAAAGAGAGGGCAGGCTCATTACATTAAAAAAAAAAAGATATGGGAATACCCATAACAAAAAAATAAAATAAATAATTGAGCGTGAGAGCCAAATGAATCGAAAGATTCATGTTTGGTTCGGGAAGAGATCATGAAAGTTGTGAAATTAATGGTAAGATAATCTACTTTCATTAAATGATTTATTAGATAATCGAAAACAGAGGATCTTGAGTACTATTCGAAA